CCGTTGGCGGTGCGCCCGAATAATCAAAAGAAAAACTTCTGTATAAACGGAAGTTCTGTTTATACACTTTATTTTTGAATTCTGCCAATTGACTAGAATCATAAATGGAATCGGATTCTCTCTAATACAACGAAAAATTTTCAAATTCAAAAATGAAATAGAGAAATAGAATGGAATGGAAAATATCAAAAATCAATAAAATTAAGGCGGCTAGAAAAACTTATTAGATACCATGGATTCGGATATCTAATAAGTTATACCTACTATTGGATTTGAACCAATGACTCCTGCCGTATGAAAGCAATACTCTAACCACTGAGTTAAGTAGGTCAGTTAGAATCAAAAAGAGAAAGAAATGGAACCCATCACATCGATGGATTATAAATGTAATATTATTTATAAGCAATACCGATCAAAGAGATAAAAGTTGGATCATGTAATATTCATCTTGACAAGAAATTATTGACATGATAAAATATATATCACAAGCAAAAGGGCTATAGCTCAGTTAGGTAGAGCACCTCGTTTACACGCGCGCCGATGTTTTTTCAGAGGAGTACATTATGGAATCAAACAACTTATTGAGAAGTTGATGTCTTACTCCATGACTTTTAGGGAACAAGAGAACAATAGCCTGACAAAAGATTCGGTCCAATTTAGGTGCCCCTTTTCTATTTCTATTTTTAGATTTTAGGCAACCAATAGAACCCATTATTGATTTAAGATATTGATAAGGGGAATACTCACTCTATTCAATGCTAGGCATAATGAGTATAAAGACCTCAAAAAATTCTTTTTTCGTCCTATCTTATGAACTTTAAGGTGTATGAAGTTTCATATTGGATTTTTTAAGTAAAAGGGGGGCGATGGAGACTTCATTTAACTTAGGTTGATCTAAGCCAAAAGCAAACCTACGTCAGGATAACCTTCTTTGAAACACTTCGGTAGTGCTCTCAGATCGGAATCCAAATAAGAAATCAGAGCACATGGAGCCATCTTCTTATCTTCTTGTCAAGAGAATTATGGTAGACTAACTGATTATTTATATCAGTTAATGGAAGAGCCCAATGCAAAAAAATGCATGTTGGGTCTTTGAAACAGTTCGAATCATTTTGAGAATAATCAGTTTGATCTGTTTTACCGAGAAGGTCTACGGTTCGAGTCCGTATAGCCCTAAAAAAAAAATGAAATAAAATTCAAATACAAAGACAAAAATTGTATAGTTTTTATTTCTTCATTATTGTATTGTTTGTTGTTTGTAACTAGCCGCTTATAGACAAGCTGGAGTTTGAAAAATTAGGATTTTTATTAACTTTCATTATTAACATTTAACATTGTAAAACGGGCTCTTCTTTATATTGCTATACCAGGTAAGGTATACCAATAAAAGAAAGGAGTCCTTTATTGCCCTAACATTGAATTGCTAAATTGAATAATTAATAAATTGAATTAATATTAATAATTAAATTAATTTTAATTAATTTAATTAATATATTTATATAAATTTCTAAATTAATATAGAAGTAGAATTCTATATTAATATTAATATAGAATAGAATTCTAGAGAATAGAAATAGAATATATAGAATAGAAGTAGAATTTAGTTAATATAAGATCCTATTCCATAAATGTTTAATATTATTATTATTTATTATTATATTTTTATATTTTATTTTTATATTATATAGATTATATAGGTGGAGGTACTCTATATAGGTGGAGGTACTCTATTACATATAGAATATAGGTATAGTATTTTCTATTTTTATATAGATTTTATATGGATTGGTATTTTATTTAATTAGTATTTTATTTAAATAGTATTTTATTCAAAATTCTATTTTGAATTCTTTTTTTTTTTTTTTATAGAGAAGCCGAAGTGAGATGAAAAATCGCGAAAAGAGTCTTATTTATATAAAGTATAAGAGCAATATCAATATATATTTCTAATTGATATCGAAATAAAATTGAAGTAAATGGAACAATTCAAGTCGATGAATCTTGAAATGATACATGTACCACAGCAAACAAAACTAAGCAGTTCAATCAAAATAAATTGTTATTTTGACTAAACAGTTATGAATGAGTTGACAATTAATTTCAATTCGACTCGAATAATCTAGTATATTTTCTACATTTATAGGAGTGCACCCATGTTTCTGCTTTACGAATATGATATTTTCTGGGCATTTCTAATAATATCAAGTGTTATTCCTATTTTGGCATTTCTAATTTCGGGCCTTTTAGCCCCAATTAGAAAAGGACCAGAGAAACTTTCTAGTTATGAATCCGGTATAGAACCAATGGGCGATGCTTGGTTACAATTTCGAATCCGTTATTATATGTTTGCTCTAGTTTTTGTTGTTTTTGATGTTGAAACGGTTTTTCTTTATCCATGGGCAATGAGTTTCGATGTATTGGGGGTATCCGTATTTATAGAAGCTTTAATTTTCGTGCTTATCCTAATTGTTGGTTTAGTTTATGCATGGCGAAAAGGAGC